AGAACTGCTCGTTTTTTATCAGAAGCTTGTGATTTAGTTTTTGATGCAGCAAGTAGGGGAAAAAAATTCTTAATTGTTGGGACAAAAAATAAAGCAGCTGATTTAGTGTCGCGGGCGGCAATAAGGGCTCGGTGTCATTATGTTAATAAAAAATGGCTCGGCGGCATGTTAACAAATTGGTCCACTACAGAAAAAAGACTTCATAAGTTTAGGGACTTGAGAACTGAACAAAAGAAAAAGACAGAGGGATTCAATCGTCTTCCGAAAAGGGATGCAGCTGTGTTGAAGAGACAATTATCTCGCTTGGAAACATATCTAGGCGGGATAAAATATATGACGGGATTGCCTGATATTGTAATCATCGTCGATCAGCAAGAAGAATATACGGCTCTTAGAGAATGTATCACTTTGGGAATTCCAACCATTTCTTTAATCGATACAAATTGTAATCCCGATCTCGCGGATATTTCTATTCCAGCAAATGATGACGCTATAGCTTCAATTCGATTCATTCTTAACAAATTAGTATTCGCAATTTGTGAGGGTCGTTCTAGCTATATACAAAATTCTTGATTAATAATAAGATAAATAAATAAAAAAAATTTTTGAGGGAGGGGCTCCCTGTATTTCGATTTATCAAATCGGTTACTACTACTGAATCATACAAAAGAAAAAGAGATAAAAAACTAGGGATATTGTGTGATTAGTTTAGTTGGTATCCAAAACTAAAATATAAAATTAAAGTAAATTAAGTAAAAAAGGGGGATCTTGAATCAAAATAATTTAAAGTTCTTATTTCTGTCAGAGGGCAATATGAATGTTTTATCATGTTCCATCAACACACTAATAAAAGAAGGGTTATATGAGATATCTGGTGTCGAAGTAGGCCAACATTTCTATTGGCAAATAGGGGGTTTCCAAGTCCATGCCCAAGTCCTTATTACTTCTTGGGTTGTAATTGCTATCTTATTAGGTTCCGCAGTTATAGCGGTTCGCAATCCCCAAACCATTCCAACTGACGGCCAAAATTTCTTTGAATTTGTCCTTGAATTCATTCGAGACGTGAGTCAAACCCAGATTGGAGAAGAATATGGTCCATGGGTTCCCTTTATTGGAACCCTGTTTTTATTTATTTTTGTTTCTAACTGGTCAGGAGCCCTTTTACCGTGGAAAATTATCCAGTTACCTCAAGGGGAGTTAGCAGCACCAACGAATGATATAAATACGACGGTTGCTTTAGCTTTACTCACATCAGTAGCCTATTTTTATGCGGGTCTTAGCAAAAAAGGATTAGGGTATTTCAGTAAATACATTCAACCAACCCCAATTCTTTTACCCATTAACATCTTAGAAGATTTTACAAAACCCCTATCACTTAGTTTTCGACTTTTCGGAAATATATTAGCCGATGAATTAGTAGTTGTTGTTCTTGTTTCTTTAGTACCTTTAGTGGTTCCTATACCTGTTATGTTTCTTGGATTATTTACAAGCGGGATTCAAGCTCTCATTTTTGCCACTTTAGCTGCGGCTTATATAGGTGAATCTATGGAGGGTCATCATTAACTATTTTTTATTCATTTTTAGGTTAGCCCAATTATATATAGTTAGTTTACATATAGTTAGTTTACGTTATGTAAGAAACACTTGTATATGTGATATTTGATATTGACTAGGTATATATGATTTAAAGATCTATATAATCTGTCCCACTACTTTTGTGAATTTCGATTTAGATAGGGATTCGATTAGAAGTTCTTCCTTTTTATCTGTGAATTGGCTGAAAAAAGTGATAAAAAAAAGGATGAAGAATTCAAAGAATGGTTCACAAAAAATAAATGGCATAAAAAAGTCGTATATATATAGTATGAATTTTCAAAAATCCTGTGGATAGGAACTAATATCAAAGTAATTCTTTGATTCAATAATATTATTATATTATTTCAATTTAAGTTTTTGGTTTGTTTGGCTGGATGAATCTTAGCGATGACTTAATTAAGTCCTAAGTCATCGGATGATTGTATCATTAACTATTTCTTTATTTTGGTGTGAGGAACTTATCATGAATCCACTGATTTCTGCTGCTTCGGTTATTGCTGCTGGGTTGGCTGTTGGGCTTGCTTCTATTGGACCTGGAGTTGGTCAAGGTACAGCTGCGGGTCAAGCTGTCGAAGGTATCGCGAGACAACCTGAGGCAGAAGGAAAAATACGAGGTACTTTATTGCTTAGTTTGGCTTTTATGGAAGCTTTAACAATTTATGGCCTGGTTGTAGCATTAGCGCTTTTATTTGCGAATCCTTTTGTTTAATCCTATACTATAAATAAGAAAAATCTGGATTTTTTTTCGTAGTTTTTTTTTTATTCTATCAAGATTTAACTCCTACAATTATTCATTGAGAAAACAATCCTTGGGAAGGACTAATTTGAGGATGGGGAATTAGTACATCGATTCGCTTTCTTCCTTCCCCTTATTCTTTTAGTTTAATGGAAACTTTTTTTAAGGAGTGTTGCGAAAAACGGAGGTTTTTTTAAATTGACATAAAACTTGGTCTCAAATTCTAGCTTAATTCTAATAAGTCTCATTATTATTATTGAAAATTAAAAATTTTGGAAAATATATTTGTAAATAGAATAGGTTTTTTATTCTGTTTACAAATATCCAAATTAGGTAAATTAAATTATTAAATTTAATTTTTTTTTGAAAAAAAAAAAAGAATAAAAAAAAAAAAAAGGACAGAGTTCTTTTTTTATAGTTTAGCTAGAAGAGGAGATTCTATGAAAAATTTAACCGATTCTTTCGTTTACTTGGGTCACTGGCCATCCGCCGGGAGTTTCGGGTTTAATACCGATATTTTAGCAACAAATCCAATAAATCTAAGTGTAGTCTTCGGTGTATTGATCTTTTTTGGAAAGGGAGTGTGTGTGAGTTGTTCATTTCAAGAATAGGCTGGATTTACCCAGCGGCACTATAACTAACAAATAGTGCATAATCCCGCGAATTACTTCTGAATAAAAAAAATCATATTTTAGAACCATAGCATTTCGTTATTCTTTGGTAAGTCTACTTTGATTCTCTATCAACCAAAATTTAGGACCATTAATTAACATGGTTAAAGCTAAACCGTTTGAAGTTCAGATGCAACATGGTACTCTTTCTACTATATGTAGTCTAATTAAAATATGTAGTCTAATGAAAAAATGAATAAGATTTTAAAAAAGAATAGTTAGACTTTTTTCGATATAAAACACTCATGTCGATAAAATTTTTTGAGTCTTTTTGTATAATGCAGAATTGATAACCTACGTATAAAGTAATAAGAATTCTTTGGATTTCAAGAAAAAAACAACTTTGCTGACAATTATCAATTTTTATTGGTCAGAAGAATCCTCCGAATATTTTTTGTATTGGATTGGTGATCTTTTTCGATAAAAAAATATATTGAATATGAATTGAATACAAAAAAATAGGGAGAGGATAGGCTCGTTATATGAAAAATATGGGAATGAAAGTCTCATAAATAATTGATAAATTATTGGAATAAGTGAGCATGAGAGCCAAATGAATCGAAAGATTCATGTTTGGTTCGGGAAGGGATCATAGAACTTTTTTTAATGAATGGAAAGATAATCTACTTTCATTAAATGATTTATTAGATAACCGAAAGCAGAGGATATTAAATACTATTCGAAATTCAGAAGAACTACGTGAAGGAGCTATTCAACAATTAGAAAATGCCCGAGCTCGCTTGCGTAAAGTAGAAATGGAGGCGGATCAGTTTCGCGTGAATGGATACTCTGAAATTGAGCGAGAAAAAATAAATTTGATTAATTCAACTTCTAGGACTTTGAAACAATTAGAAAATTACAAAAATGAAACCATTCTTTTTGAGCAACAAAGAACAATTAATCAAGTCCGAGAGCGGGTTTTCCAACAAGCTTTACAAGGAGCTATAGGAACCCTAAACAGTTGTTTGAATAGTGAGTTACATTTACGTACTATTAATGCAAATATTGGTATGTTTGGTACGATGAAAGAAATAACTGATTAGTCCTTTCCTTACAATTATGATAGGCATTATTTTTTTTCTTCCAAAAAAGAATTAGGACAATACTCATGGTAACCATTAGAGCCGACGAAATTAGTAATATTATCCGTGAACGTATTGAGAAATATAATAGAGAAGTAACGATTGTAAATACCGGTACCGTACTTCAAGTGGGCGATGGTATCGCTCGTATTTATGGTCTTGATGAAGTAATGGCAGGTGAATTAGTAGAATTTGAGGAGGGTACTATAGGTATTGCCCTTAATTTAGAATCAAATAATGTTGGTGTTGTATTAATGGGTGACGGTTTGATGATCCAAGAAGGAAGTTCAGTCAAAGCTACGGGAAAAATTGCTCAGATACCTGTGAGTGAGTCTTATTTGGGGCGTGTTATAAACGCCTTGGCTAACCCTATTGATGGTCGAGGTAAGATTTCAGCTTCTGAATCTCGGTTAATTGAATCTCCTGCCCCAGGTATTATTTCGAGACGTTCTGTATATGAGCCTCTTCAAACAGGACTTATTGCTATTGATTCCATGATCCCTATAGGACGCGGTCAGCGAGAATTAATTATTGGTGACAGACAGACCGGTAAAACAGCAGTAGCCACAGATACAATTCTCAATCAACAAGGTCAAAATGTAATATGTGTTTATGTAGCTATTGGTCAAAAAGCTTCTTCCGTAGCTCAGGTAGTGACTAGTTTACAGGAACGAGGGGCAATGGAATACACTATTGTGGTAGCTGAAACGGCCGATTCCCCAGCTACGTTACAATACCTCGCGCCTTATACAGGAGCTGCCTTGGCTGAATTTTTTATGTATCGTGAACAACACACTTTAATCATTTATGATGATCTTTCCAAACAAGCACAAGCTTATCGACAAATGTCTCTTCTATTACGAAGACCACCGGGTCGTGAAGCTTATCCAGGAGATGTTTTTTATTTACATTCAC